GTAGAATAACTTAGAATAACTACGATCTTTGGCTCTGGAACTGAATCATTTTCCTTGTATCTGAGAAAGACTTTCAGATTCAAAGGAAGGAAGTTTAATTGGACAAAAGTGGGATTTGTGCTTGTGGAAATTATCGAATAATCGGAGATAAAAAAGACCGACCTCAATATAAAAGTAGAATACTACTACTACTAAAACTAATTTATAAGCAAAAAAGGAGCTTGATTATATGACGTATAACTTTTTTTTCCGAAATTCTATAGTAGGTTTATGCATTCAACTACTAAATTCAGCCGTTGTGATCGGACTATATTATGGATTTCTCACTACATTTTCCATAGGACCGTCTTATCTATTTCTTATTCGAGGACAATGCTTGGGGGATTCATCTGAAACTAAAATATCAGCAACAACCGGGTTTATTACGGGACAACTACTGATGTTCATATCGATCTATTATGCGCCTTTTCATTTGGCATTGAATAGACCTCATACAATAACAGTTTTAACTATACCGTATGTTTTTTTTAATTTTTTACACAAAAATGACAAATACTACTATTCGGGTTCGATATACAAATTGGATTCTGAATACAAGAATCCAAATTCAATACGTCATTTTAGGATTTACAAAGTATTCTTGAACAATCTTTTTTTGCAGTTATTAAACCCCGTTCTTTTGCCAAGTTCAATCTTAATAAGATTAATGAACATTAATCTGTTTCGATCCAACAATAAATTGTTATTCTTAACAAGTAGTTTTATTGGTTGGTTCGTCGGTCACATCATTTTAATGAAATGTATTGGATTGGTATTAGTCTGGTTACAGGACAAAAATTCGATCAAATATAAGATAACTATGAGATTGGATAAATACACGCTCCTACAATTGCGAAATTATATGGGGCAAATATTTGTGGTTTTTTTATTTGTTATTTTGGGACACTATTTAGGCAGAGCCCCACTCCCATATTATTATCTTGACGAAATGATAGATTACGATGAGAGGGACTTGGAGGAAATTCAAGCTGCAATAGATAAGGAAGAAACTGAGGAAGAAGATATTACTGTTTATCTTTCAGATAAAAACGAGAATACTTTCAAAAAAAAAATCGTCCCGTTGGAAAAATCTCTTGTAACTACTGTTTTCGATTATCACAAGTGGAATAGGCCTTTGCGATATATCCAAAATGATCACTTTGAAAAGGTTGTAAAAGATGAAAATTCACAATTTTTTTTTCAGGTATGTGAAAGTGATGGAAAAAAACGAATATCGTTCACGTATCCACCTCATTTATCCACTTTTCAGAAAATCCTGGAAAAAAAAATGGATCTCTTCAGAAGAGATAAAACCTCCTATAATGATAATGAATTGTCTAATTATTGGAGCTATTTTAATAACGAAAAAGGAAATCAACTAATCAATGAATTTTTTCAAAGGGCAAAAATTATAGATAATAAATATAATAAATTGAGTCCTGTGGATGTATTGGAAAATCGAATTAGATTGGCTGATGATAAGAGGCAAACAAAATACTTAAGTAAAATATATGATCCTTTCTTGAATGGACGCGTTCGTGGAGAAATACAAAAAGGCTTTTCCCAAAATAAAACTAACACAACAAACGACATTTTGATAAATAAGATTCATGGTCTCCTTCTTTGTTTTAATAGTAATGATCCAGAATTTGAAGAGAAAAGAGATCCATTTGATAGAAAATTCTTATCTAATGAAATAGGTTTTTTGTTTAACTTAATCAGTAAATTTTCAGAGAAATCAGTATCAAGTTTGAATTTTGACAGACTTTCTTTATTTCCAGAACATAAAGAAGTAAAAATCTATTCCGAAGAAAAAAAAAGAAAAAGAGAATTATTATTGGACGCAATTCGAACTGATCCTACTAATAATACAATTTTTAATAGAAAACTATGTAGTGAAATAAACGAAATAAGTAAACAAGTTCCTCGATGGTCATACGACTTAGTCGACGAATTGGACGTATTGATGGACTTCAGTCCAAAGGAGTTTCAGATTCGTTCCCCAATAGCTGAGCGTGCAGTACTTTTTGACAGTAAGTCATCTTCACCGACTATAATGAATGTAATGAAAAAGAAGACTAATGGCATGGCTGAAGCGGCCGAACCTGATGAAGTAGTGATAGTGAAGTATGCACGCACACCAGATTATGACCGAGAGCTAATCAAAGGATCTATGCGCGCTCAAAGGCGTAAAACAGTAACTTATAAACTCTTTCAAGTTGAAGGAATGCCCCATTCCCCTGTTTTTTTGGAGATGGTGGGCAACTACGTGTTCTTGTTTGGTGATCTTTTCTATGAGCTGTCTCAATATTGGAAAGAATCTTTCAGGAAACCTGGTACTGATAATTCGGAATTTTTGGCGTTTGAGAAAACGATAGAACAGAAAGAGGAAGAGGAACACAAAGACGAGGCTGAAGAAAGACTTCAAAAAATCGAAGAAGACTGGGAGACCATTCTTTATGGTCTAATAATAAGAAGTTTTGTATTACTCTTCCAATCAATGTTTAGAAAATATATTCTATTACCTTCATTGATAATCACAAAAAATATCATTCGTATACTATTATTTCAAAATCCTGAATGGTCAGAAGATTTTAGGGATTGGAGAAGAGAAGTGCATATTAAATGCAACTATCGGGGCGTTCCAGTATCTGAAAACACATTACCAACAAACTGGTTTTGGGAGGGTATCCAGATAAGGATCTTATGCCCTTTTGTTCTGAAACCTTGGCACAATAAAGTACGCTCTACTGAAAAAAAAGATATATATACTGAAAAAAAAGATCGACTGAAACAAAAAAACCTATGGTTTTTAACAGGTTATGGAACACAAGTCGAATCGTACCTTGATAATCATGTCCCAAACCCTTTTGCATTTTTGGGGCCCATTTTAAAAAAAATAAAAAAACAATTGAAAAAAGATTTGAAAAATAGTTTTTTTAGAGTTCTAAAAGTTTTGAATGAAAGAAAAAAGGGGTCTCGAATGGTGTTAGAAGAAATAGAAAAAAAGGATTCTATTCTGGAACATCATAGGTTCAAAAAAAGAGATGAATTGAGTGAAAGCAAAAAAAATTCAACAATCAGTAAGAGTAATCCAATGATTGAGGAATCGCCCGTTATAATTCAATCTATGAATGGGACAAATTTCACAGAAAAAAGGATAAAAGATCTTCATGTTCAAACAAAGACAATCTTAAACCAACTAGAAAAAATGAGAGAAGAACAAAAGGTTATAACTTTAGAGATCCATTTGAATTCGACCAAAACTCCTTATGATGCTAAAAGATTAAAATTACTAAAAAATAGTTTGAAAATAGTAAAAAGAAGAACCGTTCGATTAATCCGTAAATCCTCTTTTCTTTTTCAAATTGTAATGGGAAGGATATACAGAGAGATGCTTTTCGCTAGCATTCGTATTATTATGAGGTATGGACCTCGTGTTCTGACTATTATGGAATTCAAAGAGAAAATTGTAAATGTATTAATTGACATAAAAAAAAAACAAGAACAAAGAGTTGATAAAACAAATGAAAGTCTAATTTCTTTTATGTCGATGATAGACAAATCTTGTAATATTACAGATATGAATTCACAGAATTCTTGTGATGTATCTTCTTTGTCACAAGCCTATGTATGTTTTAAATTATCACAAGTTAGTAATGGATCTAAATATAAGTTAAGATCTATTTTTGAATCTCATGGAAGATCTTTTTTTCTTAAGAATGAAATAAAAGATTATTTTTTTCGAATACAAGGACGAAGATTCAATTCCAAATTCAGACATAAGAACCGTCCCGATTCTATAATGAATCAATGGACAAATTGGTTAAAGGTTCATTATCAATATTCTTTACCTCAGAGCGGATGGTCAAGATTAGTAGCACAAAAGTGGAGGAATAGAATCCATGAACATCGCGTGGCTCAAAAGAAAGATTTATTTGAATATGATTCATCTGAAAAAAACCAATTAATTTTTTACAAAAAACAAAAACAAGAACAAGTAGACTTATTAGAAAAAAAAAAAAAAATAAAAAAACAATATGGATATGATCTTTTCTCCTATCAATATCTAAATTATGCAGATAATAAAAAATCCTATATTTATGGATATAAATCATCATTGCAAGCAAACAAAAACGAAACGATTAATTACAACACACCTAAAAATAAAAAAGAATTATTTGATATAATGGGCGATAGCTTTATCCAAAATTATATAGCAGAGGATGGTCTTATAGATATAGATATGTATATGGAAACAATGGAAAAAAATCTGAATAGAAAGTATCTAAATTGGATGGGAAAAAGAAAAAAGAATTCCAAAACGAATCAGAAATTATTGACTCCGAGATTTGGGTTCTTTTCAAAATTAAGTGCGTATAAGAAGAATCCTTGGATCTTACCAATCAATTTCTTTTTTGTGCAGTTTTCTGGAAACAAAAACATTACTGATGTATTCGAGTTAGAGTTAGAAAAGAAAGAATACAGGAAGCACGCAGATCTCAAATCATATCTCTCAAACTATTATGGGAAACGTCGTTATAATATAAATAAATACAGGAAGGATCTAAATGGCGAACAAAATTTCTTAGTAGATCACTATTTTAGTGTTTATATGGACACTCCGGTGGGTTCCGTCATAGACAAACTACATGATGATTTCACCTTATATTTACTCCTGGGTAGATTGAAAAAGCTAAAAAACTTTCTAATAACGTCTATAAAAAAGACAGACCTAGATTTTGAAATGATGATGCGTCTGGAAATGGAGGACACTTCTTATACAGAATGTAGGGACGTAGAGGAATTGGGGGACAACCTATTGTTTTTTATTGAACCTATTCGTATTTCTATAAAAAACTATGAACAATTTTTTATATATCAAACCATTAGCATATCATTGAAGCACAAACGTAAAATTTTAAAAAGAAACTCAGAAAAGAACGATAAAAATAATTATGATTTACTTGTTCCTGAAAATCTTTTGTCCACTAGACGCCGTAGAGAATTGAGAATTCTCATTTGTTTGAACCATAGGAATAGCAATACTCTGCATAGAAACACAATAAATGACAATGAGAAAAAAATAAATAAATCTTCTCACGTTTTGACTAAAAATAAAGATCTTGATAGCGATACAAAAAAACTAATCAATTTAAAATTCTTTCTTTGGCCAAATTATCGATTCGAAGATCTAGCTTGTATGAACCGCTATTGGTTTGATACACATAATGGAAGCCGTTTCAGTATATTAAGAATACATATGTATCCTCGAGTGAAAATCTAGATTTTTCTCATATCTATCTGATAGCTGATATGTGAACATATTTATATATATATATATGTTCACATATAATTGCATTGCAATAAATAAAATAAACGCGCACACGCAATGATGTCTCCATTAGATAGATAGAAATAAATCAATAGAAAAATGAATAAATAAAAATTGTCTTTATACAATAGAATTTTTTCTTTTTTGAATACAAAAATATAGTATTTATTCTCTATTTGAATTACATTCCTTAATAATGAATTTGAAAAAAAAGAAATTTAGAATTTTGAATTGTTAAATAAATTACGATAAAATTTTATAGAAAAAATTCAAAACGAGTTTCATTACTATTACTATTACTGATCAATCAAAATATCTACCAAAAAGGAGGGGGGAAAGAAAAGCTTTTATGATAAAAAATTCATTTATACCTGTTATTTCAAAAAAAAAAAAAGAAGAAGAAAACCCGGGATCGGTTGAATTTCAAGTATTCAACTTCACTAATAAGATACGAAGACTTACTTCACATTTTGAATTACACCCAAAAGACTATTTATCTCAAACAGGTTTACGTAGAATTCTGGGAAAACGGCAACGACTATTGTCGTATTTGTCAAAGAAAAACAAAATACGTTATGAAAATTTAATAAATCGGTTGGGTATTCGGAATTCACAAATTAGGTAATTTAAAGAATCATTTTCAATTATTCGATTTATTAGATACTGAATTTTGATGAACTTTTTTTTTGAACGATTCATGGACGAATGAATCGAGGAAAAACCTATGAATGTCCCAGCTACACGAAAAGACCTCATGATAGTAAATATGGGGCCTCAACACCCATCGATGCATGGTGTTCTTCGACTTATTGTTACTCTGGATGGTGAAGATGTTATTGATTGTGAACCAATATTGGGTTATTTACACAGAGGTATGGAAAAAATAGCGGAAAACCGAACAATTATACAATATCTCCCTTATGTAACACGTTGGGATTATTTAGCTACTATGTTCACAGAAGCAATAACTGTAAAGGGGCCGGAACAATTGGGAAATATTCAAGTACCTAAAAGAGCCAGCTATATACGAGTAATTATGTTGGAGTTAAGTCGTATAGCTTCTCATCTACTATGGCTGGGACCCTTTATGGCAGATATTGGTGCACAAACCCCTTTTTTCTATATTTTTAGAGAAAGAGAATTAATATATGATCTATTTGAAGCTGCGACAGGTATGAGAATGATGCATAATTTTTTTCGTATTGGGGGGGTAGCCGCTGATCTACCTTATGGTTGGATAGATAAATGTTTTGATTTCTGCAATTATTTTTTAACAAGGGTTATTGAATATCAAAAACTTATTACGCCAAATCCTATTTTTTTAGAACGGGTTGAAGGAGTGGGTGTTGTTGGTAGAGAGGAAGTTCTAACTTGGGGGTTATCAGGACCGATGCTTCGGGCTTCCGGAATACAATGGGATCTACGTGAAGTTGATAATTATGAGTGTTACGAGGAATTGGATTGGGAAGTTCAATGGCAAAAAGAAGGAGATTCATTAGCTCGTTATTTAGTTCGAATTGGTGAAATGGTGGAATCCATAAAAATAATTCAACAGGCTTTGGAAGGAATTCCGGGGGGGCCTTATGAAAATTTTGAAATCCGCTGCTTTGATTTTGATAGAGAAAAGGAGCCAGAATGGAATGATTTTGAATATCGATTCATTGGTAAAAAATCGTCTCCTACTTTTGAATTGCCGAAACAAGAACTTTATGTCAGAGTTGAGGCCCCCAAGGGAGAATTAGGAATTTTTCTAATAGGAGATCAGAATGGTTTTCCTTGGAGATGGAAAATTCGTCCACCTGGTTTTATCAATTTGCAAATTCTTCCTCAATTAGTTAAAAGAATGAAATTGGCTGATATTATGACAATACTAGGTAGCATAGATATCATTATGGGAGAAGTTGATCGTTGAAATGAGAATTGATACAACGGAAGTCCAAGATATAAACTCCTTTTCCGGATTGGAATCTTTCAAAGAGGTCTATGGAATTCTATGGATACTTGTACCAATTTTGATTCTTATCTTGGGAATCACAATAAGTGTACTAGCAATTGTATGGTTAGAAAGAGAAATATCCGCAGGGGTACAACAGCGTATTGGACCTGAATACGCAGGTCCTTTTGGAATTCTTCAAGCTCTAGCAGACGGAACAAAACTACTATTCAAAGAGAATCTTATTCCATCTAGGGGAGATATTCGTTTATTCAGTATTGGACCATCCATATCAGTCATATCAATTCTAATAAGTTATTCAGTAATTCCCTTTGGCTATAACTTTGTTTTATCGGATTTCAAAATAGGTGTTTTTTTATGGATTGCTATTTCGAGTATTGCTCCCATCGGACTTCTTATGTCAGGATATGGCTCAAATAATAAATATTCCTTTTTGGGTGGTCTACGAGCTGCTGCTCAATCAATTAGTTATGAAATACCATTAACTCTATGTGTCTTATCAATATCTCTACGTGCGATTCGTTGAAACCAAAAAAGATATTCGATGCTATTGCTATGCTCCTCTCTTTATAGTACTATATAGGAAAGGAGGCGAATAAATTGAATAGAAACCTTCATTATCTTTCTTTTTCTCCGATTGAAGAACTAAATTAGATAGTTCTATGAGTGAAATAAAACAGCTTTTATTGAATCTAATTTCAGAATACTATATTACTTCTGGTTAATAGATAGTATGATGATTTTGAATGGCAGTAAAAATATTGAGTCTCATTTTCTATGTATAAGAATGAAATAAAATTATAAACAGAAGAGGCCATTTAACCCAAGATTGGATAATTTGTCATCCTGTTTTGAAGCGGGCTCTAAAGACCAACCTTATTGAGTTTTAGTTACCATTTTGATGAATTCTCATAGATATATTAAAATCAATTAAGGGGGATTCATAAAAAAGAGTGGATGGTTAGAAACACCAAGATACACAAAGGATTAGTAACACATATTTTGTAAATTATCCAAAAGACAATTTACGCAGAATATAAAAAGAATACTAATTGGGGCTTTCAGTTGGTAGAAAAAATAAAGCAGTACTCCCCACAACTCCGATCCAGAGTATGCTTCCATCCACTCATTCAATAAATTACTATCAAGAACGAAAAAATCCTTTTCAATTTTTGAAGTCCCTTTTTCATAGCACAAAAAAGAAGAATAGGAACAAAAAAAAACATAAGAAATCAAAAACGAAAAATCGATTTCTCTTTCGTTTTTGATTTCTTATATCCATATTCATATTCATGGAGATCAAATTCACATCATAATTAAGAAACGAATGTTGAATTCTTTTTCGCAATTCAAAATCATGAGGGCTATTGAGAATTATAAAAGAGTATTTTATTGAAGAATTCAGTTATTACTCAACAAATTTTTATTTTTTAGGGATGAGATCAATTCAGAAGTGCCTTACATTGGATCTTTTATTAAAATAGATTTCTCTTTCGTATTTCGTTATTTCTAGAACAGACAGAATTGAATTGGTCTAATTCAGAACCGTTCGATATATTTTCATCTTCTATATCTTAGGGATATATCAAGAGAGAAATAATCGACCCGGTCCTTAGATTTACTTAAGGCTTTCCAGGAGCCGTATGAGGTGAAAATTTCATGTACGGTTCTGTAATAGAGATGGGAACAGTAATGTTATCACCGACTAGGATTATCTAACAGTTTAAGTACAGTTGATATAGTTGATGCGCAAGCAAAATATGGTTTTTGGGGTTGGAATTTGTGGCGTCAACCTATGGGTTTCCTCGTTTTTCTAATTTCTTCGCTAGCAGAATGTGAAAGATTACCTTTTGATTTACCAGAAGCAGAAGAAGAATTAGTAGCTGGTTATCAAACAGAATACTCAGGTATTAGATTTGGTTTATTTTACGTTGCTTCCTATTTAAACCTTTTCATTTCTTCATTATTTGTAACAGTTCTTTACTTGGGCGGTTCAAATATCTCTATTCCGTACATAGTTGTTTCTGAATTTTTTGAAATCAATCAAATATACGGAGTTTTTGGAACTACAATTGATCTCTTTATTACATTAGCTAAAAGCTATTTTTTCTTATTTGTTTCTATCATAACAAGATGGTCTTTGCCTAGACTAAGAATGGATCAATTATTAAATCTTGGATGGAAATTTCTTTTACCTATTTCTCTCGGTAATCTATTATTAACAACTTCGTCTCAATTATTTTCGCTGTAAAAGATGGATCTTCTATATTCATTACTTGTCTCAACTAAGAGAAATAAAGAAAACAAAACTATTCATAGATATTTACGATATGTTCCTTATGGTAACTGGGTTCATGAATTATGGTCAACAAACAGTCCGAGCTGCAAGGTACATTGGTCAAAGTTTCATGATTATCTTATCTCACGCAAATCGTTTACCTGTAACTATTCAATATCCTTATGAAAAATTAATCACATCAGAACGTTTCCGCGGGCGAATCCATTTTGAATTTGATAAATGCATTGCTTGTGAAGTATGTGTTCGTGTATGTCCTATAGATTTACCCGTTGTTGATTGGAAAATGGAAACGGATATTAGAAAGAAACGATTGCTAAATTACAGTATTGATTTCGGAATCTGTATTTTTTGTGGTAACTGTATTGAGTATTGTCCAACAAATTGTTTATCAATGACTGAAGAATATGAACTTTCAACGTATGATCGTCATGAATTGAATTATAATCAAATTTCTTTGGGCCGTTTACCAATGTCAATAATTGATGATTATACAATTCGAACAATTCAAATCAAATAAAAAAAGACAATTTTTTAGAATTTAATAAAATACAATTCTGAATAAAAAAAAAGAATATTCTATATATAGAGAAATCTAGAATATATAGAGAATATATATATAGAATAATCGATATTAGATTAGAAATATTCTCTAATTATTAGAGAAATATATTGTTCAATAGAATAGATAAATAGATTCTCTAAATTTAAAATATTCTTTAATTGAAATACTTTTCAAAATGGTTCTATATGTTCTATCTACCTTTATACTTTAGTTTTAATATCGTTTCAAACTACTCTTTCTACGAAAGAGTGGAATGACGTTTATTATCTAACCGTAACTATATCAATTTAAACTATTTAGGTTTTTTCAATGCAAAAAAAAAATTGAAGTATATAACAATTTTTTCCTGGTCATATCAATAAGGTCATGAAATTTCGATTTCTTTGTCTTTTTTTTTTTACATATAATGGATTTGCCTGAAACGCTGCACGATTTTCTTTTAGTCTTTCTGGGATCGGGTCTTATATTAGGAAGTTTAGGAGTAGTATTACTTACCAACCCAATTTTTTCTGCTTTTTCGTTGGGACTGGTTCTTGTTTGTATATCTTTTATATATATTTTAGCAAACTCGCATTTTGTAGCTGCATCACAGCTACTTATTTACGTGGGAGCTATTAACATTTTAATCATATTTGCTGTGATGTTCATGAATAGTTCCGAATATTACCAAGATTTTCATCTTTGGACCATAGGGGATGGAATTACTTTGATAGTTTGTACAAGTCTTTTTGTTTCACTAATAACTATTATTTCAGATACATCATGGTACGGAATTATTTGGACTACAAGACCAAATCAGATTATTGAGCAAGATTTGATAAGTACTAGTCAACAAATTGGAATTCATTTATCAACATATTTTTTTCTTCCATTTGAACTAATTTCAATAATTCTTTTAGTTTCTTTGATAGGTGCAATTGTCGTAGCTCGTCAGTAAGAAATCTTTAGATAACTACTAATCTAAATCAAGACTATATATATCTTTTTTTCAATGTGAAGTGAAAGAGTTTTTATGTAGAAATTCTTTTTTTTATTGCCAATATATTCTTTTGTTGCAGACTTGGTATATTCTTTAGTCAATTGAATCTGTTGAATTGTTGTTCATATTGAAATGAATCAAAATTGATAAGGAGTTGGTCAATGATGCTCGAACATGTACTTGTTTTGAGTGCCTATTTATTTTCTATTGGTATCTATGGATTGATCACGAGCCGAAATATGGTTAGAGCCCTTATGTGTCTTGAACTTATATTGAATGCAGTGAATATAAATCTAGTAACTTTTTCTGATTTTTTTGATAATCGCCAATTAAAAGGAAATATTTTTTCAATTTTTGTTATAGCTATTGCAGCCGCTGAAGCGGCTATCGGACTGGCTATTGTTTCCTCAATTGCTCGTAACAGAAAATCAACCCGTATCAATCAATCGAATTTGTTGAATAAATAGCATGAATCATATCATAAAATCATATCATAATGAATCGAAAATAAACAAAGTAGAATTTCAAATAATGTAATATTAATCAATTCATTTTAGTATTTATTCGACACAACTTATGATCATATCATGTTTGCATTCCCAAAATCATAAGAAATCAAAGTATGCTGGTCCTCTTCTATTCCCTCTTCTCAATTTATCTAGACCCCTTTTTTATGAACAGTTAACAATATTCTCACAAATCATTGATTCATCTGGTATATCAAAATATAGGATTCATTTACGAGTTTACTAGATCGAGAATTTTCAGTTTTGAACATCAAAAATTACTATAGATATAATGTCACATTCAGTAAAGATTTATGATACATGTATAGGATGTACTCAATGTGTCCGAGCCTGTCCCACAGATGTATTAGAAATGATACCTTGGGATGGATGTAAAGCTAAGCAAATAGCTTCTGCCCCAAGAACAGAGGACTGTGTTGGTTGTAAGAGGTGTGAGTCCGCTTGTCCGACGGATTTCTTAAGTATTCGAGTTTATTTATGGCATGAAACAACTCGAAGTATGGGTCTAGCTTATTGATACGTTTCAAAAAACACCACACGAATACGTTTTTTACTGGCAAAAACTCGTGCTCAAAATAAAATAGAAGATTTTTTTCTATTCTATTTTATTTTGAGCACGGGCTTTTCTGGCCCAAGTGTATCTTATTTTTATCACGAATGATTTTCCTTGGTTAACAATAGTTGTTGTTTTCCCAATAGCCGCAGGTTCCTTCATTTTCTTATTTCCTCATAGGGGAAATAAGGTTATTAGGTGGTATAGCATTTGTATATGCTTAATCGATCTCCTTCTAACAACCTATGCATTTTGTTATCATTTCCAATTGGATGATCCACTAATTCAACTGACGGAAAATTATAAATGGATCAATTTTTTTGATTTTTACTGGAGATTAGGAATAGATGGACTCTCTATAGGACCTATTTTACTGACAGGATTTATAACTACTTTAGCCACTTTAGCGGCTCAGCCGGTTACTCGAGAATACCCATTATTCTATTTCCTGATGTTAGCAATGTATAGCGGTCAAATAGGACCATTTTCTTCTCGAGACATTTTCCTTTTTTTCATCATGTGGGAATTGGAATTAATTCCCGTTTATCTACTTTTATGCATGTGGGGGGGAAAGAAACGTTTGTATTCAGCTACAAAGTTTATTTTGTACACTGGAGGAGCTTCTGTTTTTTTATTAATGGGAATTCTGGGTATCGGTTTATATGGCTCTAATGAACCAACATTAAATTTTGAAACATTAATTAATCAATCGTATCCCGTGGCACTAGAAAGAATATTCTATATGGCATTTCTTATTGCTTTTGCTGTCAAATCGCCGATTATACCCTTCCATACATGGTTACCAGATACTCATGGAGAGGCACATTACAGCACTTGTATGCTTTTAGCCGGAATCTTATTAAAAATGGGAGCGTACGGGTTAGTTCGAATGAATATGGAATTTTTTTCCCACGCTCATTCCATATTTTGCCCCTGGTTCATGATATTAGGTTCTATTCAAATAATCTATGCCGCTTCAACATCTTTTGGTCAACGTAATTTAAAAAAAAGAATAGCTTATTCTTCGGTATCTCATATGGGTTTTATAATTATAGGAATGAATTCTATAAGTGATACTGGTCTCAACGGGGCCATTTTACAAATAATATCTCATGGATTTATCGGCGCTGCCCTTTTTTTCTTGGCAGGAACTAGTTATGATAGACTGCGTCTTCTTTATCTTGACGAAATGGGCGGAATGGCTATCCCAATGCCAAAAATATTCACTATTTTCACTATCTTATCAATGGCTTCTCTTGCATTGCCTGGCATGAGCGGTTTTGTTGCAGAATTGATAGTTTTTTTTGGAATAATTACTAGTCAAAAATATCTTTTCATGATGAAAATACTAATTACTTTTGTAACAGCAATCGGAATTATATTAACTCCTATTTATTTATTATCTAGCTTACGGCAGATGTTCTATGGATACAAATTTTTGAATACACCAAACTCTTCTTTTTTTGATTCAGGGCCCAGAGAATTCTTTATTTCGATTTCGATTCTTATACCCATAATAGGTATTGGTATTTATCCAGATTTCATTTTCTCATTTTCGGTTGACAAGGTTGAAGCTATTCTATCTAATTTTTGATGGATTATTTTTGTGAATAAATGAATCAAAAAGATAAAAAAAATATTTTTCTGTTAGATTCACTTCCAAATTTGAAATGATAATCGAATATGTTTGTTGTTTGTGAGAACCCTTTGAATCATTCCATTACTTGATTGAAAGGGTTCTCAACGATTTATGGAAAGTCTATATTTATATGCTTTCCATATTTTTTTTTCTCAGGTTCTTTACTCATTTTTAGTCAATTAGATGTAAATGAACCATAACTATGTAGTCCTATTCCTAATAGATTGATCCCCAAATAACATATCCAAATTAGAAGAAATCCTATAGAGGCCACTATTGAAGAATTTACACCTTCTAATTTTTTATTTTTTCGAGTATGTAAATAAATCGCGAATATGGTCCAAGTAATAAAGGCCCAAGTTTCCTTTGGATCCCAATTCCAATAGGAACCCCATGCCTCGTTAGCCCATACTGCTCCTGAAAGAATACCTATCGTTAAAAAGAGAAAACCCAGACTAATAATACGATAACCCCAACGATCCAATTGTTGAATAAATTGAGACCTGTAATAATTTATAGAAGAAGAAAAAAAAGTTTTTCGTAAAACATTGTTTCTTTCATTCCTATTCATGTATTTGATTTCAACAAAATCAACTGATTTTTTGAAAGAATCCAAATTCGTGGTAAAAGCAAGAATTTGGATGAATTCTTGAAACGTAATGACTAAAATAGCCACTGATAATAATGATCCACATAAAAGAGCTGCATAGCCCAGTATCATCATACTTACGTGCATCATTAGCCAATGGGATTGTAGAGCGGGTACTAATATTCCGGATTGATGCATTTTGGTTAAAAGACCCGAAGTCGCAAAGCCTTGGGTAAAAAGAACACTTGGTGCAATTATTGTACTGAAAAGGTTTTTCTCCTTTTTAAAAAAAGGAACCAGATGAAAAATTGAAAAACCCCAGGAAAGAAAGATTAGGGATTCATATAAATCACTAAATGGTAAATGTCTCGAAAAAAACCAACGAGTAATTAACAATCCCGTTACACATAAAAAAGTTATTATCATGGCTTTTTTGGACAAATCATATAATGCTACGATTTCATTGCCTAATAAGGTTATCAAATGAATTGAAATAACAATTGATATCACGGAAAACGATATAT